AAGGAATAATTGGAACTAATGTATCAAGCTTCTTCATAGCATTATCCATTATAAATGAATTTTCTAGCATTTGACCCCGTACCACCGAAAGGTTTGGTCGCATACTTGAAAAATAACCCAAAAAATCAAGGGAATGCTTGGATAATTGGTTTATATAAATCCTTCCTGGTTGAGACCACACATAAGAATGACACTGCCATAAATTGACAAGATAATATTTCCACTTATTCATCAGAAGAGGGGTATCCTTCGAAGACAGAATAGATTTTCCTTGATATCTAACATAATGCATAAAAGGATCCTTGAAGAACCATAAGATGGCGGCCGGAAAATCATTAACGAAGACTTCTTCTACAGGATCTTTTTTTTTTTCATAGAAATGTATTCGCTCAAAAAAGATACCAGAAGAGGTTAATCGTAAATGAGAAGATTGATTACGAAGAAAAAGTAAAATGGATTCGTATTCACATACATGAGAATTATATAGGAGCAAGAATAATCGTGGATTACTTTTTGAAAAAATAATTTTTTTTGGAGTAATAAGACTATTCCAATTAGAATACTCGTGAAGAAAGAGTCGTAATAAATGTAAAGAAGAGGGATCTTTCACCCAATAGCGAAGGGTTTGAACCAAGATTTCCAGATGAATGGGGTAGGGTATTAGTACATCTGATACATAATTTAAATGTGGGAATTTGTCCTCTAAAAAAGGAAATATTGAATGAATTGATCGTAAATTATAAGATTTTACGATTTCTGTCGCCTCTAAGGAAGATACTAATCGTCGGGAAAACGGAATTTCCACAATGACTGCAAATCCCTCCGACATCATTTGAGAATACAAATTTTTGTTGTACCCAAAAAATTTATTTTGGTTAGAATCATTAGCGGAAATTATCAAATGATTCTGTTGATACATTCGACTAATTAAACGTTTTATAATTAGTAAACTATATTTAGTGTCATAACCTACATTATCCAACAAAATCGATCTATTTAAACCATGATCATGAGCAAGTGCATAAATATACTCCCGAAAGATAAGTGGGTATAGGAAGTCATGTTGCTGATATCTATCTAGTTCTAAATATCCTTGAAATTCTTCCATTTTTTATTTGAACAAGAAAAGAAATAGGTGATTTATTGGGTTATCAAATGATACATAGTACGATACAGTCAAAACAAGGTATTATAGTAAGAAAATACCTCGGAACAAGTAAGACTCATCAACAGACTCTCTAGCCTCTCTTTTTCCATCTAATTGATTTATGTTCATTCTAGGGTAACAAGATGGTTAGAAGTCCTTTATTTTTTCAATCCAATCGCTCTTTTGATTTTGAAAAATCTTTATCAATATACTGCCTTCTTCTACACATTTATCTCTACCCCATAATGGGTAATAGCTAATAATTAGGACTCATAAGAAATTTATAATCCACTCATGGGAAAAGTTTTTCCCGTATTAAGCACTAATATATTTTTAACGTCTAATTAGATCGGGTAATCATTCAAAAATTAAGAACAGAAGCTCATTACTTTTTGTTTCCCTATAATTGGAACCGTAGTAGGGCTCTACCCATTTATTCACTCGACCAAATTCATTTTTTTTATTACACGACAAGAATTCAAACAATTTAAATAAGGTTTTGGACCTATTCGGTAAGAATGAAATATTCTTAGAATTATCCATTGATACGACATGCTGCTTTTTCCATTCATTCCTTTCAGGATCAGTCGTGGTCTTACAAACTCTACCGATGGTATGGACGAATCTTTTGCTTCATACAAATGTGTAAAAGATGCTAGCCGCACTTAAAAGCCGAGTACTCTACCGTTGAGTTAGCAACCCAAATAAAATAATTCGAATGTGTAGATACAATCGGAATCTCAATAAAAAAAAGATTGAATTGCACAACGCAATCCAAACCAATCAAAACATTAAAATAGCAAAAATTTTTAAAATTCTAATTGATTAGATTCTGAACATAATAAAAATGAACAGATCTGATGAAAAAATTCTCAGATAAAAATAGGGATAAAGTAAAATATTTATAAATAGCTCCTTGTCTCTTATGTCATCCATTAATTCTATAGTATATATAGATTTTTATTGAGTTTAATCTTAATCAAAAAAAGACTTCTTGTATCACAGAAAATACAAGAACCCATTATTTGAATGAAATAAAAGCTATGGGACGGAGATATAAATGGATCCTTTTATCCACGATCGGATTATATTTATTTGATACACTGTTGTCAATATGAATGTTGAGAAAAGAATACAAAAGAAAAAACAATTTATAAATATAACTAACAATTCCAATTTCAATCAATTAGACAATTAGAATTATAAGAAAAAATAAGAAAACAAAAAACTAAGGACTTGTGTTGGATTGGCACTATATAGAATATTTCTATACAACACAACATTGATACAATATTGGTGGAAAAATAAATTAAGTAAAAAATGAGGTTTATTCACTAATCACTAAAATAAGCAAGTGAAATCCTTTGTGTTTTTTTATTTGTTCCTTAACTCATTGACAGTAATCTCAAAATTTTATATTTATAGACCCGATTACTTCATTTATTTATTCACTTAATCTTTTTCTATCTATTTTATATATATCAATAAAATTTATATCAATAAAATAGAAATAGATTTTTGTCGTTATAAAAGACACTCTTTTATAGTAACAATAATAAATTTAGTATGATATAAATAGAACAAAAGAGGAAATAGCAAAGAAACAAAAAGGTTATACAAGGCTATATACAAATCATCCACATTTTTTTTATTTCATTAATTGAATTATATTTGTTGATTAGGGCGAAGTTCCGTAAAAACCCCCGCCCTTTTTGAAATATCATGAACAGTTCCTGTAGGTTGAGCACCTTTTTCAAGGAAATATAGAATAGCCGGAACATTTAAATAGATTTGATTCTTTATCGGGTCATAAAAACCCACTTTACGAAGATCTCTTCCCTCTCGTCGGGATCGAACATCAATTGCAACGATTCGATAAATGGCTCATTGGGATAGATGAACAATACTCCCCCCCCTAGAAACGTATAAGAAGTTTTCTCCTCGTACGGCTCGAGAAAATTCTAAATTATGTCTATGTATAGAATCATAATATCAAATAGATCCATAAAATCATCAAATTCATTATATTATTGATTTTAGTTTAAATACTTTTTCTTAGTCTCCCCCCCCCCCCCAAAAAAAAATTATTTGTATCCTCATAACTCAAGTTGAATAACTCTCAAATAACTCAAAAGAAACCTTTTAGGTATTAAATTTATTGAGTGGTCTCTAACCCTTTTTGTCTGTCTCCTTTAGAATCTATTTTGATTCTTAAATATGATCTGGTTGTTGAGACAATTGAAAACGGTATTTCCTTGTTCCAGGATCTTTATCTTTGCCTTGAATCATTGGGTTTAGACATTACTTCGGTGATCTTTAAATCGTTTCAAAACGGCAGCAACATACCATTTTTTGTGATTTCTTTCTATCAAAGAATCGTATGAATGGTTGATTCCTACGTAATACACTTTACTTTTGATTTGATCAAAAGAGTTTTACCAATTCCAACAAAATTAACTTTTCAATTTTATCGAATTGGATCCTTTAGATTTATATATCTAAAATAGACTTACGAAGTTGTTCCAATTTATTGATCGATACTAACCTTAGATTCTTGCCCTTGAGAAATTAATCAATACGTTCTACTCGAGCTCCATCGTGTACTATTTACATGGCAACACTCTCAAAAATGAGGGTTCCAGTGGAACAGAACAAATGATGTCGAGCCAAGAGCACTTTCGTTCCTATATAATATAAAAAAGTGGTGGATGTAAGAATCCACAGCTGATCATGTCCTTCAAGTCGCACGTTGCTTTCTGCCACATCGTTTTAAACGAAGTTTTACCATAACATTCCTTCAGTTTGGAACCAGTATGTAATTGATTCAATTATGGAATCGTGAATAATCATCGGTTCGGTCGGTACATAATAATCTATACTTTTTTCTTCTATATGAAGAATGGATAATGTATGACGAAGTCTCAACAAGAATTCAATCAATTTAACCCCATTGTTTATAATTATTTTTTGAATTATAACTAACATAACATGAATAAATAAACACGAATAAACAAGTTATTTTGAATCTCTATCTTCAAGTAACGTGATAGGATAAATTCAACAATTTCACACTTCTTAGAATACCAAGAACTCATAAGAAATCATTAAAAAGATTTAATTGATTGAATAGTTTCCTACCCTATAATCATTATTTGCATAAGGTTTTACAGTAAGTACCATTCGCTTTTTATCATCATTAAGAGAAAGATAAATCCATATTGGATTAAACCATCAATGATTAATAAAAAAAAAAGACTGATGTAAGGAAAGATTGAAGATTTAGGTTGTTATTTTTTCATATTTCATATTGTAAAATCTGTAATATTTAACAAATCCAAATTTCGTTTCATATGCGTGTTATTTGAACTCGATTAAATTTGTGAAAAAGATATGATTAATAAAAAAAAAAAAAAGAAATAAGAATCGCATTCTATAACAATATTATACTCCTAAACGGAAGACTGGTCGAAAAGACAATCTTTATTTTGATATATTTTATTATGATATAGATTATGATATAGATATATATTTTATTTTTTATTATACATTAATAAAATGATCGTGGGTCAGGTATGTTCTGGGACGGAAGGATTCGAACCTCCGAATAGCGGGACCAAAACCCGTTGCCTTACCACTTGGCCACGCCCCATTTCTAGTCGACACTAATAAACACTAATATTGGTACTGGTTGTTCGTCAACTCAAGTCTAAATATCTATTATCTATAAAATAGATTACTAGAATTTTTATACATGTAGACGTAGAATTAAACAGAATTTATTGATCATTACATATAATTCAATTAAGATATTGTATGAAAGTATGGTTTATTCTATTCTCTTTTGATTTGAGAATTGAAAGATTTTTGATTGGGTGAGTTCAAATCAAAGAAAGTTTTTTGGTCTATCTTATTTTCTTTTTATTCATTTTTCTTTTCTATGAATAATAACATATTTATAATAATAAAATAATAAAAAACTCAATTTATTAATAACTCAATCAAAATAAATAAAATACAATTATCCTCAAGAACAAAATGTTTGTTATGCTTAATATATTTAGTTTGATCTGTATCTGTCTTAATTCTGCTCTTTATTCAAGTAGTTTTTTCGTCGCCAAATTGCCCGAGGCCTACGCTTTTTTAAATCCAATCGTAGATGTTATGCCAGTAATACCCCTGTTTTTTTTTCTCTTAGCCTTTGTTTGGCAAGCTGCTGTAAGTTTTCGATGATATCTTTAATTTAATAATGTCTAGACAAATTCATGATTTATTGAAAAAAAAAAAATTCAAAGAAAAGAATTGATAAGATCAGATAAGTCTTACACCCTCAATTCAAATATTGAAATTCTTGTACAACCGCGAAAAATCTGGATCACCCCACTTTATTTCTTGGTGTCAAAATAAAAAATCAAAATAGTAGGGTATGCGGTATAAAAACGGAGAATCTATTCTCTTTTTTACTAAAAAAAATCTTGGAGATTATGTAATGCTTACTCTCAAACTATTTGTTTACACGGTAGTGATATTCTTTGTTTCTCTCTTTATTTTCGGATTCCTGTCTAATGATCCAGGACGTAATCCTGGACGTGAAGAATAAAAGATAAGGTTTTCCTTGCTTGATTTTTAAATGTTCTTAGTAGGATTTTATCTATTACACATTTTTAACTATTAAAAATAAAAAGAGCTCGCGAAAAATTCGAAAGAAAATACCAAGTCATCAACAAAAACGGAAAGAGAGGGATTCGAACCCTCGGTACGAAAAACTCGTACAACGGATTAGCAATCCGACGCTTTAGTCCACTCAGCCATCTCTCCTCCCAATTGAAAAAGGATAATACTATGTTACATTATAAAAAATAAGGATTGAAAGAGCCCTTCATAATATTTTTTTTCATCCGAGAGTGCTTTTTAGTTCCACGGCCCGGCTAAGTACTGACCAGGCCGGGCCCGCCATTTATTGTTCCAACGAATCATAAATAATTTTTTTTTTATTTGAAAACTAAAATACTTGCTTGTTATTACGATTGGAAAAATAAAAACTCATTTGATTTCTATGATATAGAATCAAATTCTATCGAATCAAAGTGTCGTTTCTTATCTTAATTTTTTATATTTATTCTTTATTTTCTTTATTCCTTTTATTTTAGTAAATTAGTAAAGTCAATAAATAACAAAAAGGGAACTGTGGATTCTTGCACAATACATTTTCATGTATGTTATGGCTTAAGTAGTTTTGTCGAGACGTCTAGGTCAAAAACCTCCGGCAAAAAAACACTTGTTATTTAGTTTTAGTTATTGAAATTTAATGAATTCTCTTTTCCGAATCTCATTGGGTTCTCTGATACAACACGTAAACGCTCTAATTTTCATGATTATTTTATGATCCTATCCTTTCTTTTTACTCTTTTCACTTTTTATTACGACCCATTTTCTTGTTCGACAAAAGGTTCATTTATATACAATAATCGGATTGTAGCGGGTATAGTTTAGTGGTAAAAGTGTGATTCGTTCTATAATCCTTTATATAGTTAAGGGGTCTTTCGGTTTGATTAATATTTCATTCCGACCAAAAACTTTATTTCTTAAAAGGATTTAATCCTTTACCTCTCAATGAAAAATTCGAGGAAGAATATACATTCTCGTGATTTGTATCCAAGAATCAATTAAAAATTGAAAAATTGGATTATGAGATTACGAAACATAATTTTTTTTTTTAATTAGATCAATACTTCTAATTCAATAAGTATGAGTAATTCAATAAGTATGAGTAAAGGATCCATGGATAAAGATAGAAAGTGGCTTTCTAATCGTAACTAAATCTTTAATTTGGAATTTGTATTACGGAAATTGAAGCAAAATGGCTATTAAACAATGACTTTGGTTTACTAGAGACATCGACAAATTGTTTTAGCTCGGTAGAAACAAAATGCTTTTCCTAAGGATTCTCTCACATAGAAATAGAGAACGAAGTAACTAGAAAGGTTGTTATAATATAATCCCCCTCTTTTCTATAGGGATCGTCTAGAAAGCGGGTTGTTCTGAATACATTCAGACAGAAAAGCTGACATAGATGTTATGGGTGGAATTTTTTTTTCGTTCATGTCTTAATATAGGAATTTATACATCTTCCATAAAGGAGCCGAATGAAACCAAAGTTTCACGTTCAGTTTTGAATTAGAGACGTTAAAAATGATGAATCAACGTCGACTATAACCCCTAGCCTTCCAAGCTAACGATGCGGGTTCGATTCCCGCTACCCGCTTTTTTTTACTTTATTTTTTTAGTAAATTAATAAATTAAATTAATAAGAAATAAGAAAAAAATAGAATTAAATATTTTGAGATTTTTATTAT